TCCTTATCTTATTCTTTTCTTAGGACCGATCCGCTATAATGAAATTAACATAATTTACTATCTATAACTGCTTTAGTTAAGCTTTAAGAAAAATTCTAATTAGAATAAATAGAATTTCCAATCGAATTTGATATGATCATATATTATGATTATGATTGATGAAATATTTTTTAATAAATTTTTCATATTATTTTATTATATTTTATATTTATTATTTTTTTAATAATTATTTCTAAAAAGAACTTAGCTTAGAACTTCTAACTTCTAGCTATAGAACTCTATTAATTAGTTTAGTTCATATGAAATTAATAGCTAAGATCCGACATTTTCCGGAATTCCTATACAATATTTCTTACGCTATTTTTCTCTTATGCGAGCCCGCTTAGCTCAGAGGTTAGAGCATCGCATTTGTAATGCGATGGTCATCGGTTCGACTCCGATAGCCGGCTTTTTCTCTATCTATTTTTCCGAGATTGATAATCTCTCCTTTTTTTCAAATGAAATGCTGGATCAGCGATCTATTATGTCGTGGTAACTTGCAACTATTAATAAAAATGGATTAGAGCAATTAGATCTCTACAGAACAAATCATCAAACGGAGCCTCAACTTCCTATATATATATATACAAAAAATCCAGATGTTGATACAATTCATTTTTTTTTGTAGTACTTCATCAGTCGATTTTGCTTTGTTTATCCTTTAGTTCAGTTTGAATTTAGATTTATTGTGTAAAATGAAAATGAAATTTCAATAAAAAAAAAAGGAGTCTTTATGTCTCGTTACCGAGGACCTCGTTTTAAAAAAATACGCCGTCTGGGAGCTTTACCAGGACTAACTAGTAAAAGACCTAGATCCGGAAGTGATCTTAAAAACCAATTGCGTTCTGGGAAAAAATCGCAATATCGTATTCGTCTAGAAGAAAAACAGAAATTGCGTTTTCATTATGGTCTGACAGAGCGACAATTACTTAGATATGTACATATCGCTGGAAAAGCCAAAGGGTCAACGGGTCAGGTTTTACTACAACTACTTGAAATGCGTTTGGATAACATCCTTTTTCGATTGGGTATGGCTTCGACCATCCCCGGAGCCAGGCAATTAGTTAACCATAGACATATTTTAGTTAATGGTCGTATAGTGGATATACCAAGTTATCGTTGCAAACCCCGAGATATTATTACTGCGAAGGATAACCAAGGATCAAAAGGTCTGATTCAAAATTATATTGCTTCATCCGCCCATGAGGAATTGCCAAAACATTTGACTATTGACTCATTCCAATATAAAGGATTAGTAAATCAAATAATAGATAGTAAATGGATCGGTTTGAAAATAAATGAGTTGTTAGTCGTAGAATATTATTCTCGTCAGACTTGAACCTAACAAAATTAAGAAAGAAGGGTTCATAGCATAGAATTTTGTCCCCTTTTCGCCGAACTAAATAGATCTAAGGGCCTTAATCCATCCGCATTTTTTCACCTATCACAAATGGATCAACAGTAGGATTTTTTTTTCTTTTTTGCTCTTTCCTATTTTATAACCACAGTAATTAGGAATAGAGAATTTCTATCAAATAAAGATTGCTGGAATAATGGTTTCAATTGTTATTTGATTTGATACATTGTGGTCGATAACGTTGGTGAATTAACAGAAACGGAAAGAGAGGGATTCGAACCCTCGGTAAACAAAAGCCTACATAGCAGTTCCAATGCTACGCCTTGAACCACTCGGCCATCTCTCCTACATAATCTTATTATTGGCCAGAAACTGAGTGAATAGCGAGTTATTCATATTACTGCAGTACAGGTACGACCGATCACTAGTTCCATAGGAAGAATTCCTTTCCCATTTAATATTTCTCAACAAAAACTTCTCTCATTCATCAGCTACCCCACGGATCTATTCCAAATTTATGAATCGTCCCATGGATTTTGATATTTCGATTGTATGGCGTGGTGTATACACGTTATGCAAACAGAAGGTATGGTTACTCTACTCTATTTTTTCATGGAATGATTATTCCATTCTTTTTTCTCTTTGGATCATAACCAAATCAAAACTTCTCGAGTTATCAGAATCCGTAGTAAAATAAAGTCCTTGGTTATTTAACTTAGATGAAATAGTAATAGTTCCGCTCATTGGTATACTACAAAAATGGGAATGAAATCAATCTGATTCCAATATCTCATATCTTTCCCAAACAAAAGGGGACAATTTAAGCGGAAAGCCCATATCTATTTATTAGAATAAAATTAGTCTGTTTTTATGTTATTTCGTACTGTATAATTCCTTTGCTTTGTTTGTGGGATAATTTTCCCCGAGGGGTAATGAAAAGAATTCTAGAATGGATTGCTAATTATGCCTAGATCTCGTATAAATGGAAATTTTATTGATAAGACCTCTTCAATTGTAGCCAATATCTTATTACGAATAATTCCGACAACTTCAGGAGAAAAAAAGGCATTTACCTATTACAGAGATGGTGCGATTTGATTCTTT